CTTTATCGGATTTGAACCGATGACTTACGCCTTACCATGGCGTTACTCTACCACTGAGTTAAAAGGGCCCATTTTCTTCAATTCATGAATTAACCACTAGCTACTATAGAGTCTACTACATGTACCTATGTATGTACTACATGCACATATATACATGTATACATAAGGGCTCATTCAGGAACAAGAAAATGGATTTACCTAGGAAGTTTTAGTTATTTATATTTGAGAAATATCAATGCAATGAGTTGTTTCAGGGCCGCTCCTAATTGCTTTTATTGACCCATCCGGACGAGATTCACTTGATTGATTGATACATGTATCAATCCGATATAGATCCAAGATATTTCATCGAATCATGTGATGAAGGGATTCGACCCGTACCCTAAACCAAATTATTATAGAGAAAAGAATCTTTTCGATTATTTGTCGATCCCTTTCCAGATTTACGAGTTCTACATCATCCTTTTTGAATAAATCAAAAAAAAAAATTCTATCGTTTCTGAATTTCCTGGCTTAGCTTAGTGTTAGTGTGGGATAGGCATAGCTCATCTTAACGATGAACGAATCGACGAGTGGAAATTGAAGAAATGGAATGGGCTTTGCCTTTTTTCTGTCGGATAAATCACTCCCTGAAGGATCCTATACTCTGTCCATAGGATGGTTCATGAATCAACAACCCAAAAATGATATTCCATTCTTGTAAGCAAGAAAGATTCTTCGATCTAGTCATAGCATTGACAATTTCAAAAAACTGCTCATACTATGAGCATAGATAGTATGATGGCGATCGGGCAGGTATGCCCCTATCGTCTAGTGGTTCAGGACATCTCTCTTTCAAGGAGGCAGCGGGGATTCGACTTCCCCTGGGGGTAAGACGAAGGGGAGTTGACCATGGATTATCAATAAGCCTAGAATGGATTCTTCCTGGGTCGATGCCCGAGCGGTTAATGGGGACGGACTGTAAATTCGTTGGCGATATGTCTACGCTGGTTCAAATCCAGCTCGGCCCAATAATTCGCCGATCCATGAGGATGGTATAACCAATTTGTCCTCCATAAATACCTGATATATAGAAAGAAAGAGTCCGTCCATTTTTTCTGCTATATCCCTATTTATCTTATCCTGCGTGTTTTTGATCTTTATTAATAATAATCTGTAAATAATTAACAAGAATCTGTAAATATAAGTGGAATAAAGAAAAAAACAAAAAAGAGTCCTTTTTTGTTTTTTCACTGAAAGATTGATTATCAATCGATTTGGCAATAAAAGAATCCACAGGATTACTAGTAATCCGCGTCACTCTCGCTATAGTCCATATCCGTGTAGATATCAGTATATCACTCGTCTTTCTGTTACAAGACGTTGATTTTCAATTAAATAGAATAGAAGGGTTCGAATGAAATTATAAGAATATGTATGTATGCTGTACACCTCATTTCCCCGGGATTGTAGTTCAATTGGTCAGAGCACCGCCCTGTCAAGGCGGAAGCTGCGGGTTCGAGCCCCGTCAGTCCCGACCTAGAATCCGATGAATCCATCAACTCATCTTTCCGTTTTCTGTGAAGAGGGGGAGACAAGGAGCAGGATTTAATCCCCTTTAATCCCCCAGGGGATCCTTATTTCTTTCGTGTTTTTCGTTTCGCATTTCTCATGGGAGAAATACGGGAATTTCAATTACTTCAACTAGTACCGATTGATGGGGGAGAGACGTATGTAGATTGATCAGTAGTATCGCCCTATTCAGGATTTCAAGAGAGACCGCACGGGTCTGTCTTTTTCGATTGCTCCTGATCCATGGAATAGAGTACCCATAGGTTTCCCGGGAGCACATACACAAATTGTATTCGTTTATTGTACGATAGACAATTAACTTAATATAGATAGTTACTAGTTGCCCCGACAGAGTACTTTTAAGATTAAACCTACCACCCTTTTTTTCTAGCTCCGATTTTGTGGAACCTAAATTACTGATTGAAAACAATTTCTCTATCTCATTAAAATTGCATACTTAATTTTTGATGTATGTGTCCCAGTTCCAATCCAAGGACAGAGGATACTAATAAAAGATCAAACAAAGATCTGCCCCTCTTGTTCTAGGGGGGGATGATCTTTTTGTTCCTTCATATTTTAATGGCCCCATCGAAGAAAAAACAAAATCAATAAATAAAATAGTGAATTTGTCGGAATATTATATTAGATCTTTTATACCGAACCAATCTTTATCACACTTCTCTGTCTTCCAAGAAGATTAGATCTTCACAAAAACTTCGTTTCGAACTTAACTCATTTCTTTTTTCATTTCATCCCTACCATTGGGGTTTGTGACCAATGGAACGGCGGTCGGATGATTGTATAAGGAAGACGGCAGGTTATAGAAAAGAAAGAGTGGAAATGATACATTCAATGGGATTCTTGATTGGACCAGGAATCCCATTTTGGATTCGGTATGGATAAAAGATCTTCCTATGTTATACTATTCAATTCTCGACGATGAATCAATTTGATAGATCAGATATTGTTATTCATGATATTGATACGATTCAGTATCATCAGGATGCAATCCATGCCATTGAATTTACAGGAGAAAGACTTATCATCTCTATGGGATTAGATCCCGAGTTATTGCGAAGCAAAAAAACGATGAGATTATGGAAGTCAATATTCTCGCATTTATTGCTACTGCGCTGTTCATTCTAGTTCCTACTGCTTTTTTACTTATCATCTACGTAAAAACAGTTAGTCAAAGTGATTAATTTGAATGAAACTTTACTTATTAGTTCTTATCAACGATTGAAGAAAGGGATTCAAATTCCAAGTCTTAAATGAAATGATCGGGTTGGAGTCAGCAGTATATGAGATAGTATGGTAGAAAGGTTCATATAGTTCTTTCTACCACACTATCTATTATTGTAGAAAGATATGGGCTTGATATAAATCAATCCACAATATATACCTACATATCATATATATATGTACATGTAAATAGCACTCCAATTCTATTTCTTTGCTACATCAATTTGTATTGATCCCGATCAATCTGAAATAATCGAACGTCAACTCTTCTAATTCCTGGGTTTCTAATTATTTTCAATATGAATCTCCGGATCCATCGAAAGAATCAATGGAGGAAGAATAGTATGGGCATAGGCATATATTATATAAAAGAAAACCAAGCCCTTTTTTTTAGCATTACGAAGAAGTAATTGATTGATCCGTTAACAGATGATCCAAAGAGTTCTATAGTAACTTCTTCGGATTTTGAAAAGGATGTGGTAGACCCCACCGATTTTTCATGCATGACATGAGGCGAGTCAATAAAGCATAAATAAGATTCCTAGGAGTATAAAACAAAACGGTAAGTACGCATACCCGCAAGATTTTATTATGTTATTCGTAATACCTCTTTTCTTTGGACAACGACTATGTCTATGTCGCCTCGGTAGAAAGTACATATCTACGTAATAGAAGAATGGCTTCTTCTTTGAACAGCAAAGAGAAGAGGGAAACAAATCAAAAAAAAAAAATAGGGGTTGGCTGCTCCTCATTGTAATATGCATAATTCTAGTAAGAGCCGGTTCCTCAAAATAGAATATTTAGCAAGAATTCGGTTGGAAAAATTTCCCATTGGGAATCCAGTCGTTGAAATATTTGTTTGATCAAAAGGTTCTTAGGATTCCAATAGAATTTATGAAGTGGAGATATTTTGATTTTAAAACGCTTTGCAGAACGATCTATTAAACAATTGATACAATTCGATTACTCAATTAGTAGTACCCCTAGAGTCCACTTCTTCCCCATACTACGAGTGAGAGGGAAAATGTAAAGACTACCATTAAAGCAGCCCAAGCGAGACTTACTATATCCATGTGAATTGTGTCCCCTATCTCTATGAATATAAAGGAATTATTCCATTATTGATCACTAATAATAGTGGAATCAATGGTGCAGAGTCAAAATGGGATTGTGACCTAACGTTATTGATGAACCAACCCAATGAATACACTCGTAACAAGTCCCTATATGATTTCTTGTGGAATCGGGAAGCACTAAGTACAAGCAAGATACGTAGTTACTTCCTTGGGAGTCTCAAGGGGATGTTACTAATGGAACATGTAGGAATAGTAAGGCCTATTGTTTGTTTTGTTGCCTTTCATAAACAAAAGTAGAAAAAAAAAAAAAAATATACCATCAAGATAGATAACTATCTATCACATATCCCTATCTCCCATCTAAGCCTTACTGTCTCTACTTCTGTGAAACAATTGGAAGACGCCCTATTACATTCTTGGCAGGGTTACCCAAAAGAAATCATTTTTTTTTTTTTCTACTTTGATTCTATAAATATTCTATAAAAGGCAATCACCCATACAATATTAATATTAATTGAAAATTGAAAACCTGAGCACTCAGAGACTCTCGTAAGTTTGTCTGGATACAAAGTATCTTCAGTTCTTTCCACAACTCCTTATTTGATTCTCCATCAGTCTACCCAATCTAATTCAAGACTCAGTCAGTAAACACCAGTAGGGTGAGGTAATTAGGAAGTATTTAGAGTCCTTCCTATAATACCTACTTGGATCCTAGGAGCAAGGATTTACAGTCCCTTAGGAACCTTCCTTTGTATACACGGATTTACGGTCCCCGACTTTCGTAGTTCTGAATCTCACAATTGAATCTTACTATAGATTTGATTCGATTGATAAATCAAATCAATAGCCTGAGCGCATCAGTAATAAGTGAGTATTTCTTTATTCATATTGTATTGGTATGATACCGGTTTGGGCCACACCCGGATTTTTGAAGAAATAATTGAAAGTCTTTTATAGAACCCCCTCCCCTGATTCTTAAAATCCAGTATCGACAGTCCTCGCTCCTTACCTCTGCTTCTGCCGGGCAAGAATTTAGTGAGTTCTATTAGGAGGGTAAGAGATTCCGAGTCTTTTGTTAATCAGGCGACACCCGGATTTGAACTGGGGAAAAAGGATTTGCAGTCCCCCGCC